TCATAGAGACCCTTATGGCCTTGTCCTGTAAATGGACCTTTATGAGCCTCCAAAATATCTTTAAGTCCATGACCGATACCCCAGTTCGTCCTATACATATGACCAGCGATCAGGAAAAGAATAGCAATAGCTAAATGATGGTGCGCAATATCGCTCAACCATAAGCCACCGGTTATTGGATCTAGTCCTCCGCGAAAAGTAAGAAATTCTGCGTATTTGGACCAATTCAAGGTGAAAAAGGGGGTTGCTCCTTCGGCAAAACTAGGATAAAGTTGAGCCAAAAGGTCACGATTCAAGATAAATTCATGAGGAAGTGGTATCTCTTTAGGATCAACCCCAGCGTCAAGAAATTGGTTAATCGGTAAAGATACATGGATTTGGTGTCCCGCCCAAGAAAGAGACCCAAGTCCTAATAATCCCGCTAAGTGGTGATTCAACATGGATTCTACATCTTGGAACCAGGCCAATTTGGGAGCGGCTTTGTGATAATGGAACCAACCAGCAAAAAGCATTAACGATGCAAAAATTAATGCACCGATTGCAGTACAATAGAGTTGTAACTCACTAGTTATTCCAGATGCTCGCCAAATCTGAAAAAAACCGGAGGTTATTTGGATTCCTCGGAAACCCCCGCCTACATCACCATTCAAAATTTCTTGCCCTACTATTGGCCAAACTACCTGAGCACTGGGTCCAATGTGAGTAGGATCGCTTAGCCATGCTTCATAATTGGAAAAACGGGCACCGTGGAAGTACATGCCACTCAACCAAAGAAAGATAATGGAGAGTTGACCGAAATGAGCACTAAAGATTTTTCGAGAGATCTCCTCCAAATCACCGGTATGACTATCGAAATCGTGAGCATCAGCATGTAGGTTCCAGATCCAAGTGGTAGTATCGGGGCCCTTAGCTATTGTTCTTGAGAAATGGCCGGGTCTGGCCCATTCCTCAAAAGATGTTTTTACAGGATCCCTATCCACAACAATTTTAACTTCTGGTTCCGGCGAACGAATAATCATTAAGTCCTCCTCTTTCCGGACAAGACATACAAAGAGACCCGCCAACTGTCTTTTTAGTGAATCTTTGAAGGATAGATATTATGATTAGTCCTTTTCTTTACTATCTACCGCCCTTCTATTTTTTTTAGTTATTCACTGGAGCAATTATATATTGAAGTCAATCCGAGGCAAGTGTTCGGATCTATTATGACATAAGGATTAGGTGCCTAACGGACATTGATTATCCTGGAAAATTATTTCCCGACATAACAAAAAAAGATTTTTTTTTACGTTTTAATTTAAGAAGGTAGTGTATTTTTTTTTTTGAGGGTATAAGCCCTACATCTACTTTCCTTGAGTAAGCATAATATAAATATTTTTATTCGATTCCAAACTCCAAGAAACTCATTTCGATAGAATATTTAGATTGCCCTCTTTTATGTACTTTATTACCTCTGTTCTAGAGCCTATCCCTATTGTTTATCCTTATGAAATATGATATAAAATCGAAATGATATAAAATCGAAGGTAGAAGAAAGGGATATAATGAAATTCTTGATTCGATCTTCCTACCAAAATTATTTGATTAATGGATCAACAATCAAACCGCCCATTTTATGAAAATGAAGAGTGGTCTTATTCAAATTCAAAGCGCTTCGTAATCTTCAACCAGTTCTGTGCTTCAATATAATTTCCCGGAGTAAGCGCTATAGCTTGTTTCCAATACTCAGCAGCTTGATCAAACCAAGCTTCCGCAATTTCCGAATCGCCCTGTAGAATGGCCTGTTCTCCTCGGTCGGAATAGGCAGTTCCTTCCCCTAGAACCGTACTTGAGAGTTTCCTACCTCATACGGCTCAGAAATTGCTATCTTAATTTCCCCTATCTTAACTGAATTCGATTTCTCAAAAATCGATCCAATTTCTTATTGGGTTAAGCAGAAGAAGTTAATTACCTAAGTTTCAAACCCTAATTTTGAGCAATAATCAGTCTGATCTTTTCTCCCACCTTCAGAAGAATGAAGCATAGATAGACCTATATCCTTCGTTTGAATTTTCTGAAAGGTAACTATCTCGGTTTCGTGTCTTTCATATATGAAATTTCTATAGAATCCTTGAAAAAGACTTTTCCCATAAGAAAGAAAAAAGAACTTACTATCTTTGGGATCTGATACTACACCGCTGCTTAATCCTTTAGTGGATCGGCTCTATTACATAAGCAGATTCCTAAATTTTGCCCCATATCATGGTATAATTAAGCAGTTTTTTTTAGTTGTATCGACCCAGTCGCTCACTAATCGATCTTTACGGTGCTTTCTCTATCAATTTGAGACTTTATCCATAGAGTAGTAGTATAGGCTCGACTTTCTTCTTATTTGGATTCTCGTGAAGTGTTCTTCCTTCCTACAGCTGATAGGGCAAAATCGTTGTTTTGACGATCCCTATGTAGAAAGCCCTTTTTCTAGTATTTACTAGAAAATTTCATCTTTTTTTCGTCCTTCTTTCTATAGTGGAGATAGTCGCACGTAATGACAGATCACGGCCATATTATTAAAAGCTTGCGGTAAGAAGGGATTTCGTTCTAGTGCCCGGAAATAATATTCCAAAGCCTTTGTATGCTCTCCATTGCTTGTGTGTATAAGGCCGATGTTATATAGTATATAACTTCGATCATAGGGATCAATTTCTAGTCGCGTAGCTTCATAATAATTCTGCAAAGCTTCTGCATAATTTCCTTCGGATTGAGCCAACATCCGTTACGGTCGTTCATTCTATTGAAAAAATCTCCGTTCCAAAACCGTACATGAGGTTTTCATCTCATACGGCTCCTCCCTTCTTTACATAGTACTAAGCAAAAAATCTATAGAATGAAAATAAAATTAGTCCCATCTCATTATGGACCGAAAGGGGCTAGTATTTTTCCAAGAAATCTCTAGCCAACCTTCCCCCAAGAGGTTTTTCTTAACACCAATGAATTCTATTAATGCTAGAGGAAAACGATAGCTCCAGGAATTTCTTTGTTCTCAACGCCTCCTATTTAGAGGAATTAGCCACTTCAACAACCTTTGATGGTTATAAGGGTATCCAACGTACAAACCAGATGGTTGTTTGCTATCCCAACCATTCTTCCCAATCCTGATACCGATCAGGAAAGGGTTAATTTCTAACAAAGTTTTTCTCTTGTTGATTCCTATTTCGAGGTGTAGTGCTTTTCTCCCCTATGCTGCCTATTGGTCCTAGTAGAGTAGGATTAGCCTGTAATACAGAACCTATCCTGTAGGTGTAACCTTTCGCTCAATACTCAAATCTACAATTGAAGCATCTAAGGCCACATCAATCGAGGATACACGACAGAAGGAATTGTTAGTTCACCTCACCTTCCCCAAGCGTGGGTTTCCTTTACTAATTTTGTTCTCTCTATGCGAACCCCCTCTCTTTCTCGTGAGACTGAGATGTGGGTAGGGCTAAAAAAAAACAAAAAAAAAAAAAAAAGAATCAAATCGCACCATCTCTATAATAAGTAAATGCCCTTTTTTCTCCTGAGGTTGTCGGAATTATTTGCAATAAAATATTGGCTACAATCGAGAAGGTCTTATCAATGAAATTTCCATTTATACGGGATCTAGGCATAATTTCCAATCCATTCTATATAGAATTCTTTTCATTCTACACAAAATAACATAAAAACTTATAAATCGCTCCATATCCTCTAAATGGATAAGAGAGGTATGGATTTTCCACTCAGCTCAAATTGTCTCCTTTTCCTTCTATTTGGACAAGAAGAGATATGAAATATTTGAGTAAGATAGGATTTCATTCCACTTTCTTATTTCTCAACAACAACTTCTGTCATCAGCTATTTCCCGTTTTCAAAGTCATTAATTATCCCATACCCTTTTTTTTATTTAGATTGTATGGGGTAACATACCTTATGCAAATAGAATTCTAGGGTTCCTTGGTTCCTTTATTTTCTTAGGGAATAATAAGGATTCTTCTATTCTCTTTTTATTTGGTTTTTCCCAAAAGAAAAACTTTTGAGGGGGCAGAATTCCTAGTAAAAAAAAAAGAAAAATAAAGGATCCTTAAACTTGGCTAAAAAAAAGAATTTTTCCAATAGAGCCATGGAATCCCCGAAGGTTGTGGCTGGACCTGTACTGCAGGAATACGAAAATTCGCTATTCACTCAGTTTATTTTCCATAATAAGATTATGTAGGAGAGATGGCCGAGCGGTTCAAGGCGTAGCATTGGAACTGCTATGTAGACTTTTGTTTACCGAGGGTTCGAATCCCTCTCTTTCCGTTTTTCTTAATTCATCAACGTTACCAATCACAATGTATCAAATCAAATAACAATTTTTGTGAGCAATAATACCTTTATTTAATAGAATTCTCTAAAGTAAATTACTTTGGTATGTAAAATATACCAAAAAAGAAAAAAGATCCTAAGGTTAATCTATTTCTGCTAGCTGAATGCGAAAATACGAATTAAGAGCCTTAGGTCGATTTAGTTCGGGGAAAGGGGAAGGGGAAAAAAAAATTCTATGAACCTTTCCTTTTGCGTTAAGCTCAAGTCTGACGAGAGTAATATTCTACAACTAACAACTCATTTATTTTCAGACCGACCCACTTTCTATCTAGGATTTTTTGTACTAGTCCTTTATATTGCAATGTATCAACCGTCAAATGCTTTGGCAATTTGCCCGGATCGGATGAAGCAATAGAATTTTGAACCAGACGTTTTGATCTTTGGTTATCCTTCGTAGTAATAATATCTCGGGGTTTGCAACGAAAACTTGGTATATCAACTATACGACCATTAACTAAAATATGTCTATGATTAACTAATTGCCGGGCCCCAGGAATGGTTGAAGCCATACCTAATCGAAAAACAATATTATCCAAACGCATTTCAAGTAATTGTAGTAAAACTTGACCTGTTGACTTTTTTGCTTTTCCAGCGATATGTACATATCTAAGTAATTGTCGTTCTGTCAGACCATAATGAAAACGTAATTTTTGTTTTTCTTGAAGACGAATACGATATTGCTCTTTTTTCCCAGAATGGAATTTCTTTTTCAGATTACCTCCGGATTTAGGCGTTTTTCTAGTGAGTCCTGGTAAAGCTCCCAGACGGCGTATTTTTTTTAAACGAGGTCCTCGATAACGGGACATGAAGACTCCTTTTTTTATTGAAATTACATTTTACACAATAAATTTCATTGTATTTACATTACAGAATACATCGAAATTAAAACTGAATTAAACTAAAGGATAAACAGAGTAAAATCTACTAAAGTACCGCAAAAAATGGAATTTCATCAACATCTGTATTTTTTGTATATATATTATTTATTTTCATGTTTTGTATCTAGCAAAATTGTAAGATAGAACGACGTAATGGACTCTGGATTCTCCATTTAAATTGAATTCGGAGAAAAAAAAAGAGATTCTTGTTTATGGAACATCAATAGAGAAAAAAGCCGACTATCGGATTTGAACCGATGACCCTCGCATTACAAATGCGATGCTCTAACCTCTGAGCTAAGTGGGCTTACATAACAGAAATAGTGTAACAAATATAAATATATATAGTAAATCTATAAAATGGCAGATCTTAATTATTAATCTTAGTTATTAACTAGTTCGAAATTCTACTTAGAAAAAAAAAAAGACTAAAATTTCATAAGGGTAAAGTTAGCTTGATATGCTTAACTAAACGATATTCTTAAATAGGATTATAGAATTTATTGAACTTTCTTTTTTTTTCTCTAACTCGCAAATCCATTTTTCTAATAGAATCTATTCCAATTTCGATTTTCTATATTGAATTTGATTTCAGATATTTTCAATTTGATATGGCTCGGACGAATAATCTAATACAGAGAAAAGAATAATCTATATGAATAATAAAGAGAAAATGCGAATCTTTTGGCATTTTCATTCGAGCATTATATACATTTTTACATTTATTGAAATATTTTGTTTTTTTTATTCCTTAATAATTTAAGGATTAATATTTCACTAAGGAAAAGATAGAATAATAACAACTGCAATTTCGAATTCTGATTAGAAAAAAAGAATGAATATCAAGCGTTATAGTATGATTTTGAATATTCTAAAAAATGAAAGAAGGGGGTGGGGGAGAGAAAAACTTTTGGATATATTGATTCCGATTGAATTGGAAATATATCAACGGTAGAATCAATGCAATTCTGAATTGCAATGCAATAAGCGGGGTCTCTTGAATAGAGACGAGCTGCTAGACTACGTCGAATAATGAATTCAATGATTCAAAAACTAGGAGATGTAGGAAATTACACAAGGAATCCAGGTTTCAAAGAAAAAAAAGGACAATGGGGATATGGCGAAATCGGTAGACGCTACGGACTTGATTGTATTGAGCCTTGGTATGGAAACCTGCTAAGTGGTAACTTCCAAATTCAGAGAAACCCTGGAATGAAAAATGGGCAATCCTGAGCCAAATCCCTTTTTTGAAAAACAAGTGGTTCTCAAACTAGAACCCAAACCAAAGCAAAAGGATAGGTGCAGAGACTCAATGGAAGCTGTTCTAACGAATCGAGGTATAATTACATTGTGTTGGTAGTGAAACTTCCTCTAAATTACTAAATTAGAGAAAGAAGGGCTTTATACACCTAATACACACGTATAGATACTGACATAGCAAACGATTAATCACAGAACCCATACCATAATATAGTATAGGTTCCTTATTTCTTTTTTAGAATGAAATTAGGAATGATTATGAAATCGAAAATTCAGAATTTTTTTCGAATTATTGTGAATCCATTTCACTCGAATATTGAGTAATCAAATCCTTCAATTCATTGTTTTTGAGATATTTTTTAAATAGGATTAATCGGACGAGGATAAAGAGAGAGTCCCATTCTACATGTCAATACTGACAACAATGAAATTTCTAGTAAAAGGAAAATCCGTCGACTTTATAAGTCGTGAGGGTTCAAGTCCCTCTATCCCCAAACCCTCCTTTATTCCCTAATCATAGTATTTATCTTATCCTCTTTTCTCTTTTATCAATGGGTTCAAGATTCATTAGCTTTCTCATTATACTCTTTCACAAAGGAGTGCGAAGAGAACTCAATGGATCTTATGCTATTCATTAAATAGATTTCTTTTTTATTAGAGTATCCGAAAAAAACCTCAATTATTAATGAAATTAATAAGTATTATTAAGTAAGCCGTCCACAATGCATAGGACTATCCCCCCCCATTTCCAAATTAGGAATGGAATACTTTATTGATTTTTTAGTCCCTTTAATTGACATAGATGCAAATACTCTACTAGGATGATGCACAAGAAAGGGTCAGGATAGCTCAGTTGGTAGAGCAGAGGACTGAAAATCCTCGTGTCACCAGTTCAAATCTGGTTCCTGGCACAGAAAAAAAGGATCTACTGAATAGATATTGATACAAATATCTCGAGATGCATTGGGGTACGTATTCATTAATAATCTAGAGAGTATACACTAAGTAGATAAATCTCTAAACACTTCTTTTAAAAAGGGTTCAAATCTCTGGTTCTTTTATTTATAGTATAGAAGAGATTAGGAGCCCTTTGCTTCATTTTTGCATTTCTTATTAATTTTATATTCTGCTATTCCGAAGCATATTTTTTTTTCTTGATACTTACTTTCCTAGTTGTTCTAAATAATGTGCGCGGTACAAAGTTCGTGGTAAGAACTTCTTTGAATCATTGTATTTTTCTGTTCATACGAAGGAAATGAATATGTGATTTTCCAAATTGGAAAATGCCCTTTTTTGATCAGTCTATCTGGACCTTTTTGTATAATAGGAAGTAATTAGAATATAATAGGTATTTCGTTTGGTCTAGGAACAGAATAGCAAAATATTCTGCAACTTTAATAAAATCTAGAGTTGTGTTGTATAAGTGAGCATGAATTTATTATCATTCAATGAGCATCTTGTATTTCATAGAAATTAGGGGTTATATAGTCCTTACGTAAGGGCCAGCCTATCCAACTTTCAGGCATTAATATACGTTTAAGGCGCGGATGATTATCATAAGAAATTCCCACCATATCATAAGATTCGCGTTCTTGAAAATCGGCACTTCTCCAAACCCAGAAGACAGACGGGATTCTAGGATTATCCTTTTGGGTAAAGACTTTTATGCATACTTCTTCTGGGTTATCTATACCATACTGTATTCTCGTAAGATGATACACGCTAGCTAAAGATCCACCGGGTGCTACGTCATAAGCACATTGGGAACGTAAATAATTGTAACCATATACATATAAAATGACAGCAATGGAATCCCAATCCCCTGCTTTTATTTGTAAAGTTTCTATTCCTCGGTGATCGAAGCCCAAAGATCTATGAACGACCTCATGTTTGACTAGCCAATTAGATAACCACCCCTGCTGCATTGTCTTGATCTCCCCCCCCCTTTTTTTTGTATAAATATTTTACATTTCAAATGTAAGTGTGAAAGATTGCACTGCTCTTTCTTTTTCTGCACAAAAGAACCCCTCTTAATTCACTAATTTGGAGGAAGATACTGGCCTTTTGGATTTGAAAAAAGTTTCCGAAGATATATCTAAAGTAGATGGTGATTGATAGAGCAATTCTTGCTCGTAAGTTCCAGTATGAGTACTGCGCCGAACATAAAGTTTGTGACTGGTAGTAAAACATCGATTTTTCTTTTGACTTTGACATAGAGTTCGATCCTCAACAATTTCTCGCGATATCTTCTTACGAAGTTTTGTTAGGGCATCTATAACAGCCTCTGGTTTAGGTGGGCAACCCGGCAAGTAGACATCTACAGGAATTAACTTATCAACTCCTCGAACAGTACTATAGGAATCCGTACTGAACATTCCCCCTGTAATAGTACAGGCTCCCATAGCAATGACGTATTTTGGTTCAGGCATTTGCTCATATAATCGCACTAAAGAGGGAGCCATTTTCATTGTTACCGTACCGGCTGTTAAAATTAGGTCCGCTTGCCTAGGACTTGATCTTGGTACCAATCCATAACGATCAAAGTCGAATCGAGAGCCTATTAATGCAGCAAATTCAATGAAACAACAACTGGTACCATATAGAAGGGGCCATAAACTGGAGAGCCTTGACCAATTCGAAAGATCATTTGGTGTAGTTGAAATAACGGAATTGGAACTTGTTTGGTCAAGTAACGGAAACTCAATCAAACTCATGACTGTCTCAATGGAATCTTTTCCTTCTTTTTTTTTTTTGTCTGAATATTCAGTTAAGACCATTCCAAGGCTCCTTTTCGCCATGCATAAACTAAACCAACAACTAGGATAAGCACGAAAATGAAAGCTTCGATAAAAACGGATACACCCAATACATCAAAACTCATTGCCCAAGGGTAGAGAAAGACCGTTTCCACATCAAAAACAACAAAAACTAGCGCAAACATGTAATAGCGTATTCGGAATTGTAACCAAGCACCCCCCATGGGTTCTATACCCGATTCGTAACTAGAAAGCTTCTCTGGTCCTTCACTACTCGGGGCTAAAAGCCCTGAAATCCAAAATACCAAAATAGGAATAAGGCTTGCTATTATTAGAAATGTCCAAAAAATATCATATTCGTGAAGCAGGAACATAAATGTACTCCCATTAATGTGGAATAGGCAGAACTGAAATTAGTCAATTCAGTTGGTATTGTCAATTTATCCAGAACTTCTCTCTTTTCCTCAGAGAAACAAGAATCTCTTTTGCTCAAACCAAAGAGCGCTTACTTTAGCTTTTGTTTCTTTTGTGCCATGTCTTCCTTACTATCTTTCTTTTGGATTTCCATTCTATTTAGATATGGTATAGACCTAATTCTTATACAAAGAAAACTCTTTTGCTTCACTTTGTCTCGTTTTCTCTAGAATTTCTAGAAAAAAAGAATTGCTCTATCCTTTATTTAAGGATAGTCAGAGACTATTCAATAAAAAAGAAAATACTTACTACTAATTCGATTAGAACCTAATTAAAATAGGATTACTAATGTATGCAGCCTAATGAGGAATAATACTAAAAAAAAAACTCTATTGTAGAATTATGAAACAGAATATCCTGTTTTATTATTTACTCTTTCTTTTTATTTTCTTTCGATTTTTTTCTTTTTCTATTTAAAGTAAAGTAGATCTATTTAGATAATGTCCATTTTTACATAATGTATATTATAGTAATATACTTCAAACAAAATAGGAATTCGCAAAATGGAGAAAATCGTTGCAGTCATTATAGGAAAGTCTAGGGACTTAGGTCATATCCTATTTTATTTGAAGAAGGATGGAATTCAAATCAGATAAGGGATCTTTCCTTCTATTGATTTGATCGAAATTCTTTTTTCTTTTCCTGTCTCTATTATTTTCGATAAAAAAGCCTATGGTAATGCTTTTCTCTCTATTCTAGGTCGCAAGCGACCGTCGAGTCTATAAAAAAGTTCTAATAAAGAAAAGAAAATTATACTAAAGGAAACATAGAATATCCATCCTAAAATGTAAAAAAAAGACATATATATTAGTAGGGCTATACGGATTCGAACCGTAGACCTTCTCGGTAAAACAGATCAAACGGATTATTATCGAAATGATTCGAACTGTTTCAAAGACCCAACATGCATTTTTCTGCATTGGGCTCTTTCATCAACTGATGTAAAGATCAGTTAATCCGCCATAGTTTTTCTTTACGGAAAGATAATAATATGGCTCCCTGTGCTCTGATTGATTTATTTGTATTATGATCTATCTAGGAGCAATACCAAAGTGTTTCAAAGGAGGATTATCTTGACTTAGGTCTGCCTCCGGCCTAAATTAAATCAACCTAAGTGAAATGGAGTCTCTATCGTTCCGCTACAAGAGTTAACTATGAGACTTCATACACCTTAAAGTTCATAGAACGAAAAGAAGTTTTTTGGAGGCCCTTATCCTCATTATGCCTAGCATTGAGTGGGCTGGATATTTACCTTATCAACTAGCAAATCAATAGGGGTTCTATTTGATTAGGCACCAGAATTGGCACCCGAATCGGACTGAACCGACTGTTTGTCAGGCTACTGTTCTCCTATTCTCTCGAATCCATGAAGTAAGACATTGATTTTGCAATAAGGTCAATTATGTTCATTGCATAATAAATTCCTTTGAAAAGCATTGGCGCACGTGTAAACGAGTTGCTCTACCGAACTGAGCTATAGCCCTTGTCAGAGATATCTTAACATATAGATAATTTCTTGTCAAGATGAATATTCTGTAATGCCATAGGATATCCCTTTGATCTATTTACTACATACCAATAAATAACAGAATACCATACCAATAAAGGAGCGGTATTGCTTATAAAAAGAATTCGATCTATAATCGATCGAAGTAATGCGGCTTCTTTTATGATGATAAATTGCCTACTTAACTCAGTGGTTAGAGTACTGCTTTCATACGGCGGGAGTCATTGGTTCAAATCCAATAGTAGGTAGGTAGGTAGAAAAATTACTAGATAGCATTGGACTTACTTCGCTTCGCTATCTAATAACTTTTTCTACCCTTTTTTCCTTTTTCTTTGTATCAACGAAACCTTTGGATTATCTTCAATTGGATGGGGGAATCCAATTGATAGCCTCGACTCGTATCCTAGCCCGTTTGAGAGCTAGCTTTGCTTCAACCAATTCTTTCGTACCCTCAGCTCTACTCAAGTTAGCTTCGGCTATTTCAAGTGCCTGTTGAGCTTCTTCTGGATCAATGTCACTACCCAATTCTGCATCATTTCCTAAAATGATGATCTCATTATTAACTATTCTCGCAAAACCACTCCACAAAACCGCCGTTAACCATTGGTCGTTGAGGAGGCGTATTCTCAAAGGACCCATATCTACAGCTGTGTTAATGGGGGCGTGGTTTGGTAATACACCAATTTGGCCGCTATTAGTAGGTAAAATGATTTCTTTCACTTCACAATCCCAAATAATTCGTTTAGGAGTCAGTACATAAAGATTTAATTTCATTTCTTCAATTTGTTCTCCTCTTCTAAGTTTATAGCTTTCGTGCTAGCTTCATCGATGTTCCCCACCAAATAAAAAGCCTGTTCGGGTAGGCCATCTAATTCTCCGGAAAGGATTAGTTGAAACCCCCTAATTGTTTCTGCAAGACTAACATACTTTCCTGGAGAGCCGGTAAAAACTTCTGCCACAAAGAACGGTTGTGATAAGAACCGCTCAATTTTTCGTGCTCTTGCTACAGTTAAACGATCTTCCTCCGATAATTCATCCAACCCAAGAATTGCAATAATGTCCTGAAGTTCCTTGTAACGCTGTAAAGTTTCTTTAACTCTTTGCGCAGTTTCATAATGGTCCTTGCCAACGATCCGAGGCTGTAACATAGTGGAGGTTGAATCTAAAGGGTCTACTGCGGGATAAATACCCTTGGAAGCTAATCCTCTGGAAAGTACGGTAGTAGCGTCCAAATGTGCAAATGTTGTGGCAGGAGCAGGGTCGGTCAAATCGTCCGCAGGTACATAAACAGCTTGGATCGAAGTTATCGATCCCTTGTTGGTAGAAGTAATTCTTTCTTGTAAAGAACCCATTTCTGTACTAAGGGTAGGTTGATAACCCACTGCGGAGGGCATTCTCCCTAATAAGGCGGATACCTCCGATCCTGCTTGAACAAAACGAAAGATATTATCGATGAATAAAAGCACGTCTTGCTTATTAACATCTCGGAAATATTCTGCCATAGTTAGGGCAGTTAACCCAACTCTCATACGAGCTCCCGGCGGTTCATTCATTTGTCCATAGACTAGAGCTACCTTTGATTCCTCAATATTTTTTTCATTAATTACTCCAGATTCCTTCATTTCCATATAAAGATCATTTCCTTCCCGAGTCCGTTCCCCTACTCCGCCAAATACGGATACACCTCCATGAGCTTTAGCAATGTTATTGATTAATTCCATGATGAGTACTGTTTTACCTACTCCTGCCCCCCCAAATAGTCCGATTTTTCCTCCACGCCGATAAGGCGCTAAAAGATCGACCACCTTAATACCTGTTTCAAAGATAGATAATTTCGTATCTAACTCAATAAAGGCAGGCGCGGATCTATGAATAGGGAATGTTGCACTAGTATCTACAGGACCCAAATTGTCAATAGGCTCCCCAAGAACGTTAAAAATTCGTCCGAGAGTAGCTCCACCGACCGGAACACTAAGAGGAGCTCCTGTGTCAATCACTTCCATTCCTCTCATCAACCCCTCTGTAGCACTCATAGCTACAGCTCTAACTCGATTATTTCCTAATAATTGTTGGACCTCACAAGTCACATTAATTTGCTTATCGGCAGTGTCCCGACTCTTGACTATCAAAGCATTATAAATATAAGGCAACTTGCCCGGGGGAAAAGTGATATCCAGCACGGGTCCAATAATTTGATCAATACGTCCTGCATTTTTTTCTTCAATTGTGGAAACCCCGGGACGCGAAGTAGTAGAATTGGTTCTCATAATTATCACATAATTTAAAAAAAAGGGAATTTGTCGAAATTTTTCTTTTTTTTTTCTTGTTGAATAATGCCAAATCAAATAAAAAAAAAATGTCCAAAAATCAAAAAGTGAAAAGGAAATGAATTAGTTAATTCAATAAAAAGAAAAGGGGACTAGCAATTGATTTCGTTGCCTAAGCGAATCCCATTCATTCGTTTACTCATGGAATGAGTCCGGTGGAAAGTTCAATCAATCTTTTTTTTTCATAGACATTTTTCCTTTTGTCAAGGATCTTTGCCTCTTCTACTTTCCTGTCTAGGACTTCAATATACAAAATATATACTACTGTGAAGCATAGATTGCTGTCAACAGAGAATTTTTTTAGTATTTAGGTATTTAGATTCAAAATAAGAAAGGGCCTATTAAGATAAGAACTTATAAAATTGTAAAATAAGGATTAAGGGATTAGTTTGGGTTGCGCTATATCTATCAAAGAGTATACAATAATGATGGATTTGCTGAATCAAATCTATGGTTTAATAATGAACCATGTTAAGTTACTATAACAATAACTCAATTCCTATTGAATTCTTATAGTAGAATCCTATAGGATAGAACGTACACAGGGTGTACGCATTATATATGAATGAAACATATTCATTAACTTAAGCATACTCCCTTTTTTATTTAATGAGTTGATATTAATTGAATATCTTTTTTTTTAAGATTTTTGCAAAGGTTTCATTTATGCTTAGTCCATATCGAGTAGACCCTGTCGTTGTGAGAATTTTTAATTCATGAGTTGTAGGGAGGGACTTATGTCACCACAAACAGAAACTAAAGCAGGTGTTGGATTTCAAGCTGGTGTTAAAGATTATAAATTGACTTACTACACCCCGGAATACGAAACCAAGGATACTGATATCTTGGCAGCATTCCGAGTAACTCCTCAGCCCGGGGTTCCGCCTGAAGAAGCAGGGGCTGCAGTAGCTGCGGAATCTTCTACTGGTACATGGACAACTGTTTGGACTGATGGACTTACCAGTCTTGATCGTTACAAAGGACGATGCTATCACATCGAACCCGTTCCTGGGGAAGACAGTCAATATATCTGTTATGTAGCTTATCCATTAGATCTATTTGAAGAGGGTTCTGTTACTAACATGTTTACTTCCATTGTGGGTAACGTATTTGGTTTCAAAGCCCTACGTGCTCTACGTTTGGAGGATCTACGAATTCCTGCTGCTTATGCAAAAACTTTCCAAGGTCCGCCTCATGGTATCCAAGTTGAAAGGGATAAGTTGAACAAGTATGGTCGTCCTTTATTGGGATGTACTATTAAACCAAAATTGGGATTATCTGCAAAAAATTACGGTAGAGCATGTTATGAGTGTCTACGCGGTGGACTTGATTTTACCAAAGATGATGAAAACGTAAACTCACAACCATTTATGCGCTGGAGAGACCGTTTTGTTTTTTGTGCCGAAGCTATTTATAAAGCACAAGCCGAAACCGGCGAAATCAAGGGGCATTACTTGAATGCGACTGCAGGTACATGCGAAGAAATGATTAAGAGAGCTGTATTTGCGAGGGAATTAGGGGTTCCTATTATAATGCATGACTACATAACTGGAGGATTCACCGCAAATACTACTTTGGCTCATTATTGCCGCGACAACGGCCTACTTCTTCACATTCACCGAGCAATGCATGCAGTTATTGATAGACAGAAAAATCATGGTATGCATTTCCGTGTATTAGCTAAAGCATTGCGTATGTCTGGGGGAGATCATATCCACTCCGGTACAGTAGTAGGTAAGTTAGAAGGGGAACGCGAAATGACTTTAGGTTTTGTTGATTTATTGCGTGATGATTATATTGAAAAAGATCGTTCTCGCGGTATCTTTTTCACGCAGGACTGGGTATCCATGCCAGGTGTTATACCGGTGGCTTCAGGGGGTATTCATGTTTGGCATATGCCAGCTCTGACCGAAATCTTTGGAGATGATTCCGTATTACAATTTGGTGGAGGAACTTTAGGACATCCTTGGGGGAATGCACCAGGTGCAGCAGCTAATCGGGTGGCTTTAGAAGCCTGTGTACAAGCTCGTAACGAAGGGCGCGATCTTGCTCGTGAAGGTAATGAAATTATCCGAGCAGCTTGCAAATGGAGTCCTGAACTAGCCGCAGCTTGTGAAGTATGGAAAGCGATCACATTCGACTTCAAGCCGGTAGATACTATCGATGAAGAAGCGAAATAGGTAGAGAAAAAATGAGTTACAAAATGCAGTAATTCTTCTTTATTCTTCTAATTTATTGCAATTAAATTTGGCTCGATCTTTTAAAATTAAAAGATCGAGCCGAATTTCAATATATCTTGATACGATCATGAGACTTGCCAAATCGAGATTCTTCTATTCTATATATCTAGAATATAGAAAGGTATAATACAATAAACAAATACAAATCAAAAGAGAGTATTATCATACGATAATGGAATCAAATAAGCAGTATTTGTAGAAAAGAGTCTTCATTTATTAGGAAAGAATCAATATACTTCTAAATAATGTCGAATCGGGATTCACTAAGACAGAAATAAAGCATTGGGTCGAGCTCTTCTTTGGTGTTAAGGTAGTAGCTGTGAATAGCCATCGACTACCCGGAAAGGGTAGAAGAATGGGACCCATTTTGGGACATACAATGCATTACAGACGTATAATCATTACCCTTCAACCAGATATTCTATTCCACTTCTACTTTTAAAATTTAAATAAAAGGGTATTCTGAAAGAGGTATTTCTTTCATTTTCACAATTGCTTTCTTTTGAATCCAATTTCAAGTTCGATTAGAAAGATAGAAAGGCCTTGAGAATGGAAAAATAGAAATGGAATTTTCCATTCCATTCATTTTTTTAGAGATATAGAATACTTTTATAGAATACTTTAGTTAGTATTATTTATCTATAAAAAATCTTTATTTTGCAAACTGAAAAATACAATAGTCAATATTCCTTATAATAGATATACTTAATTATATCATAAGAATCTTAAGATATATTTTGAATAGATAGAAATAGTAAATTGGAATTGAGACACCTATTCTATGACAGATTTAAACTTACCCTCTATTTTCGTGCCTTTAGTAGGCTTAGTATTTCCGGCAATTGCAATGGCTTCTTTATTTCTTTATGTGCAGAAAAATAAGATTGTCTAGAACCGAAGGGGACAAATTTGCTCAATGTATTTCCAGGATCATAATACAAATATTTTGTAGTGTAAGTAATATATTAATATGATAGGGTATGTAACTCTTTCTACACACAAATGAAAAACATCTATGGATGCGGATATAGGCTACGAGCATAAATGCATACATATGCGTAGCCGAGTATAGCGAGTTTTTTTAAGTGGATCCAGGAATTTTTTTGAATAGAAAGTCAATGTATCTAACCAATTATTTCACAGGAGTACTAGCTGCTGAAGAAGATTTCAGAATTAAAAAAAGTAAAGTCAAAATCATTTAGCTTATTCTCTCAATTTCAATTAACCGCTGCTGAATTTAGTATATCTAATATGAATTGGCGATCAGAACACATATGGATAGAACTTCTAAAAGGTTCTCGAAAAAGAGGTAATTTTTTCTGGGCCTGTATTCTTTTTCTAGGTTCATTAGGATTCTTAGGGGTTGGGGCTTCCAGTTATCTTGGTAAGAATATTATATCTGTACTTCCATCTCAACAAATTCTTTTTTTTCCACAGGGGGTCGTGATGTCTTTCTACGGAATCGCGGGACTATTCATTAGCTCCTATTTGTGGTGCACTATTTTGTGGAATGTAGGCAGTGGTTATGACCGATTTGATAGAAAAGAGGGAATAGTGTGCATTTTTCGTTGGGGATTCCCTGGAATAAAACGTCGCATCTTCCTTCGATTCCTTGTGCGGGATATCCAATCAATTAGAATTCAGGTTAAAGAGGGTATTTATCCTCGTCGTATCCTTTATATGGAAATACGTGGGCAGGGGGTCATTCCCTTGACTCGTACTGATGAGAAGTTTTTTACTCCACGAGAAATTGAACAAAAAGCTGCCGAATTGGCCTATTTCTTGCGCGTACCAATTGAAGTATTTTGAGTACCAATTGCAATTTTTTGCATTTTAAGTGTAAGGGTATTTTCGAGTATTTAGCTAAAGGAAGGAACAACCGGGGATAAGAGAAAATTGCTTCTAATGCTTCTAATTTGTTTTGTCCAAGTGAGATATATGGCCTAATATTCTTCCCTTTTCATATGAAAGAAAGGGCTTTTTTTATTTTTTTATTCTATTTCTCTATTCCACTCCATTTCCATCGAAGAAAGAACCCAATACAATGAAATTCCACTAGTATACAAAAAGAGAAATAGATACAAACATAAAGTCTCAAACCTTGTTATAGAATTTTTGCTTAAAAAAAAAAAAGAAATATCATATAGAGTCCGCGAATGAAGCGGATTCATTAACAACTCAATTTACAGATCAAAAATGAAAAAAAAGAAAGCATTGCCTTCTTTCCTATATCTTGTATTTATCGTACTTTTGCCCTGGGGAGTCTCTTTCTCTTTTAACAAATGTCTGGAACTTTGGATTAAGAATTGGTGGAATACCAGGCAACCTGAAACTCTCTTAACGGATATTCAAGAGAAAAGGATTCTAGAAGGATTCATAGAATTAGAAGAGCTTTTTCTCTTGGACGAAATGATAAAAGAGAAACCGAAACCTCCTATAGGAATACACAAGGAAATAATACAATTGGCCAAAATAGATAATGAGGACCATCTCCATATCATTTTGCATTTCTCAACAAATATAATCTGTTTGGCTATTCTAAGTGGTTCTTTTTTTCTGGGTAAAGAGGAACTTGTCATTTTGAATTCTTGGGTTCAGGAATTCTTCTATAACTTAAATGACTCAATAAAAGCTTTTTTTATTCTTTTAGTTACGGATTTTTTTGTTGGATTTCACTCCACCCGCGGTTGGGAACTACTAATTCGTTGGGTCTACAACGATCTTGGATGGGCTCCTAACGAGCTTATTTTCACTATTTTTGTTTGTAGTTTTCCTGTGATTCTAGACACGTGTTTGAAATTTTGGGTCTTTTTTTGTTTAAACCGTCTATCTCCTTCGCTTGTAGTCATTTATCATTCAATTAGTGAAGCATAATAGGCTTTCCTAATATTAATAAAATTCACATTTTTCTTCCTTTAGAAAGAAAGCCCTTTTTCTTTTTAGCAAAATTCTTTCTATTTCTACTTCTACCTGCTCAAGGTATTCATCATTCCAGTACAACTGTTGCAGTAGAATGACAACAGACTCGTGTATAGGGAACTAGATTAACTTAGCTACCTATCTAATTTATTGTAGAAATTCCGGGATCCGCGATTGGACATGGAAAATAGAAATACTTTTTCTTGGTTAAAGGAACAGATGATTCGATCGATTTCTGTATCGATCATGATATACGTAATAACTCGGACATCTATTTCAAATGCATATCCCATTTTTGCGCAGCAGGGTTATGAAAACCCGCGGGAAGCAACTGGACGAATTGTATGTGCCAACTGCCATTTAGCTAATAAGCCCGTGGATATTGAAGTTCCCCAAGCTGTGCTTCCCGATACTGTATTTGAAGCAGTTCTTCGAATCCCTTATGATATGCAGCTGAAACAAGTTCTTGCTAATGGGAAAAAGGGAGGATTGAATGTAGGTGCTGTTCTTATTTTGCCCGAGGGATTCGAATTAGCGCCGCCCGACCGTATTTCTCCTGAGTTGAAAGAAAAGATAGGAAATCTCTCTTTTCAGAGTTATCGTCCCGATAAAAAAAATATTCTTGTGATAGGCCCTGTTCCCGGTAAGAAATATAGTGAAATTGTCTTTCCCATTCTTTCCCCCGATCCCGCTACAAAAAAAGACGTTCATTTCTTAAAATATCCCATATATGTAGGGGGAAACCGAGGAAGGGGACAGATCTATCCCGATGGTAGCAAGAGTAACAATACAGTTTATAATGCTACGTCAACAGGTATAGTAAAAAAAATACTACGTAAAGAAAAAGGGGGATATGAAATATCCATAGTTGATGCGTCGGATGGGCGTCAAGTGATTGATATTATACCTCCCGGTCCAGAACTTCTTGTTTCAGAGGGGGAATCAATCAAGCTTGATCAACCATTAACAAGCAATCCTAATGTGGGAGGGTTTGGTCAGGGGGATGCAGAAATAGTGCTTCAGGATCCATTACGCGTCCAAGGCCTTTTGTTCTTTTTCGCATCTGTTATTTTAGCACAAGTCTTTTTGGTTCTCAAAAAGAAACAGTTTGAAAAGGTTCAATTGTACGAAATGAATTTCTAGATCCCGGGATTTCTTACCATTAAGTTGGTAAAAAGTTTCGATTTATGGAATTCCGTATTTCTATTTCATGCAAAAGAAGAGAATCCAAGGCAGAGTCGAGAACAATAAAAGGAACAAGTCCTTTTAGGAGGAAT